ATCTATTACGACCAGCGCGGTTGTTCGTATTTCATTTTATTCTTCCGCGGTGCTAACGCTTCGCTACAGTTACTAAATCCGGTTCCGGGTGCACTCTCAACTACTTCCTATGCTTCGACTATCGTCTCTTCTTCCTAATACCTCGACTATCGTCTCATCTACCTTTCGGTACCCGTCGACTAACGTCTCACCTACTTCGTACCCGTCGACTAACGTCTCACCTACTTCGTACCCGTCGACTAACGTCTCACCTACTTCGTACCCGTCGACTAACGTCTCACCTACCGGCTCGGTTCGGTTATCACCTCACTCTCCGTCTGGAGGATTGGACGGTACGCTTCGGTTATCACCTCACTCTCCTTATCAGTCGAGCCTCGTGCGACTATCTCAGTCGAGCCTTTGGTCGTCCGTCTTCGTGCTTCCTATACCTCGCGTCTCGTCCCGGTCGTCCGTCTCACTTTCGACTAACGTCTCCCCGTCGCGTCTTCCGGTAGCCTTCCTATCCCTCGCGCCCGTGCCGCTGGTCGTCCGTCTCACCTTACAGTCGAGCCTCTTCCCGTCGCGTCTCCTCTACTTCGTATCCTACCTAAGGTAGCCTCCGTCTCCCCGCTGTTCCCAAGGACTAGCAGAATCGAAATAGCGAAATTCTTGGGTCATCTCAATGGGTTCAGAAACCACACGTTTCTCTGGATCATCATAGCGTACTTCCACATATCCACTCAGAGGAAAGTCTTTTCGTAATGGATGACCTTCGAAACCATAATCTGTTGATATACGGCGTAGATCCGGATGATTGATGGAAGAAACACCAGACATATCCCATACTTCTCGCTCCCACCGGCCGGCTGATGGAAATGGACTGACTACCGGAGATATTCGTGTTACTTCGTCTGCACTTGTTTGTACACGAATGCGTGAGTTATACCGAATACTCAGTAAATTATGGACCACTTCAAATCTTCGTTTTCGAGAGGGATGATCAACTCCGCAAATATCGATCGAAACTTTCACCCGTGTATAGGTATGAAATTTTAGAAAGCACAACAATGGAAATGGGTAGTCCGTATTGGTATCAGATCTATTCCCATGTTCCGATCTTTCCATTTTCAGTATCCATTTCTTGGGCAAAGTCTCCAAACTATATTTGCAAATAGATTGATTATCCATCAATATAAAGATTTCTGTTCCGCTTCCATTTCCATACTATACTATAGATTCCGGAAATATAGAGACTGGTTCCATTACATTACAGACTGGTGCATTCGATCTCTCCTCAGAAAGACTTGTCGGAAATCATTGGGTTGGTCTTGGTCCGACCCAGAAAGGCGTGGGAGCGGGCCCGAGTTAAGTAAAGACCCCCTTCGCGTCTCACCTACGAAGTAGCCGCCGCCTACCTTTCGCTACTTCGTATCCGTCGACTAACGTCTCATCTACCGTCCCGGTATGCTTCGACTATCGTCTCACCTACTTCGTACCCTGAGACTAACGTCTCATCTACCGTCCGGTATGCTTCGACTATCGTCTCACCTACTTCGTAGCCTTCTCCTAACGTCTCACCTACCTTTCGGTACCCTCTCCGCCCGCAGTCGAGTCTACTTCGTAACCTCGCTGCGCACTTTATAGAGTTCTGTATCCATGAGAGGCTGCATGCTACATATTCCCCTACAAGTTCATCGGGTATAGTTATAGTATAGAACCGGATTCAAAAGGGATACGACGAAACCGCGCAACGGTCCCTATTACTTTATTACCGAGGCCAAAAAGAGCCGTTGCTTGAGTGAAAGGCTCGAAGAGTGAAGAGTATAGTATAATCAAAGCCCAGCAAGAGGCGTGCTAACGCGTACTACTAATTCCCCGTTCTGCTGTAATAGTTCCACTAATTCCGGTAAACCCTAAACCCCCAGGAATTCAAAATAGTTAAGTGCTACTGGTCTTTCTTACTACATCCCGAAGTATACCGGCTTTCTTCTTTGCAGCGGGTTCCGGTACACCGAAGGGAACTGCTCTGCCCCTAACAGGACCCAGTGTGAATCAAAGGGGCGAAAGCCAATTCTCCGGATAGGCATCCCATCCCGCTCCACGGTCCGTTCGACCGACCTCTTTGCTCTTTATCCGGCAGTCACCTGGATAGGATGTTCCACCGGGTTCATAACAGGGAGCGTGAAGCGGTCACCTTCTCGCGCTTTGCCCCTAGTCCAGCAATAGAAGAGGTGACCTCTCTTCCTTTGAGGCTACCACTACCCAATCACATGGACCACTTGAAGATTATGTTATCGATCTTACAAGAACACCGTTTGGCAGCAAAGAGGTCCAAGTGCTTGTTTGAGCAGCCTGAGCTTCAGTTCTTGGGTCATATTATTTCAGGGCACGGCGTGAAACCGGACCCACTTAAGTTTTTGCCGATAAATTCAATCAGTCTAGCCAAGCTAACAAGCCAAGTTATCCGAGCGTTGCGTTCAAGCTTTGGATATAGATACAGGTGGACCGGATAAACAAGTGGAAAGCCCCCTATACCTCTAAATAAAGATGAAGAAATGGAAACACAGTCTCTTCCAAATGATGAGCTAAGTTCTGGTCCTTGCCAAACCCCCTTGAGGTTAACAGTGCAGATTCTACACCTGCTATATCGTATAATCCTTTAAGTGTGTTACCAGTCGAAGAGACCCGCGAACGGTTGGTATCCGTACCCCACTAGGAGATGAAGTGACCATGACCTAAAACCCACAACCAATTGAGTCGCGGAGGTAGGTCCGACCAGCGGGAGGTGGCTACCTTAGGTAGGCTACGCAGTAGGTGAGACGATAGGAGAAGGATACCGGACGGTAGATGAGACGTTAGTCGACGGATACGAAGTAGCGAAAGGTAGGCTCGACTGTAAGGTCCGACCAGCGGCACTAAAGACTGATAAGGAGAGTGAGGTGCGACGACTGTAAGGCTACAAAGTAGGTGAGACGATAGTCGAAGGATACCGAAAGGTAGATGAGACGTTAGTCTCAGGCTACAAAGTAGGTGAGACGATAGTCGAAGCATACCGGACGGTAGGCTCGACTGATAAGGAGAGTGAGGTGCGACGACTGTAAGGCGGTAGGTAGAGGAGACGCGACGGGAAGAGAATATAACCTCAATCCACTTATTCCTTCTTTCATATACCTCCCCACCAATATACCGAGACAAATGGGAATAACCGAACCACGTCTACAAAATGCCAGTACCATGCAGCTGCTTCAAAGCCAACGTGATGCTCCTTGGTCAGATGACCAAGATATTGGCGAATACCACATATGATCAAGAAAAGAGTACCTATAATCACATGAAAACCATGAAAGCCAGTTGCTGAGAAAAAGGTAGAACCATAAATACTATCCGAAATAGTGGAGGGTGCTTGGTAATATTCCATTCCTTGAAAGCCCGTGAATACTAGTGCCAGTAAAACGGTAGCTACTAAAGCGTAAACAGCCCGTTTTTCCTTCCCCGCGAGGAGGGCATGATGAGCCCAAGTTACGGCTGCTCCAGATGAAGGGAGAATAGGGGTATTAAGAAAAGGGATTTCCCAAGGATCTAAAACCCCAATCCCTTTTGGGGGCCAAATACCTCCGATCTCTACCGTGGGTGCCAAAGCAGAATGAAAAGAAGCCCGAAAAAGAGCAAAAAGGAACATAACCTCCGAGACTATGAACAGAATAGAACCATATCGAGATCCTAATTGTACAGCTTTTGTATGATGTCCTTCCAACGTGGATTCACGTAGAACATCGCGCCACCATACAAACATTGTATATAGGAGAAATATTAGGCCCAAACTTAGAAGTGTTGCACCCCCTTGAAATGAGTGCATGTACATCACACCTCCAACGGTGGTTGCCAAAGCTCCGAGTGAGCTCGAAATAGGCCATGGACTTGGATCTACCAAATGAAAAGAATGCCTCTGAGATTCAATCATAAACCACTTTGTCCCGGTTGTATGTAAACCGCCCCTTCACCCCGCCCCCGCCCGCTTAGTGGTTGTGGTCCGGGTCTCGGGTCTATAGAAATATAACTCTATATAGAAATATAGAAGGCTACGAAGTAGGTGAGGTTCGACTGTAAAGCGGTAGGTAGAGGCTCGACTGTTAAGGAGAGGCTACGAAGTAGGTGAGACGATAGTCGAAGGATACCTGAGGTAGGCGTTAGTGAGGTAGGCTACGAAGTAGGCTACGAAGTAGGTGAGACGTTAGTCGAATAGTGAAGGTAGAGTGAGACGTTAGTCGAATAGTGGTAGAGTGAGACGATAGTCGAAGGTGAGGTGATAACCGAACCGAGCCGGTAGGTGAGACGCGAAGGATACGAAGTAGAGGTATAGGAAGAGTAGTAAAGGTAGACGATAGCCGAAGGTTGGTCTCATTTTCTTTCGGTATGACAGGGCAAACAAACAAATAGGCTCGGAAGGGATGGTTCTTTCATTGCATTTATATAATTTCGACTATAAAAAGAAAGAAAGACTCTCTCTAACTATATATTCATATTCCGGGAGAAGAGAATCGTTGGTTTGACCGACGAACTACGTGGGAAAATCGAAGAGAGGAGCAACCATGACTTAGGACCACGGCCTCTGTACTTTAGAAGAATAAATAAAACAGTGCGCCGGGGACCGATACCTATCCTCGAAGATAGGCCTCCTTGGATTCCCATTGTATCCTTGCACGTGCCTTCCTCCTGTCACAGATGAGAGAGTCCTCGGGGAGGTCCCGGAAAGACCGGAATATAAATAATCCGGAGGTCCGACCAGCTAACGACCGACAGGTCGGTGAGACGGGATGAGAGACTCGCCAAAGTGGACTATCACTTCGTACGTGAGATATTCGCGCGCCAAGCTCTGGACATCCGATTCATTCCATCGGAAACACAGACAGCTGATGTCTTCACCAAACCCAACGGAGACTTTTCTTCGACATCGAAAGTCACTCAATCTTGTCTCCGACACGTCGACGAGATTGACAGGGGGTATGAGAAATAGTAAAGGTAGTAAGGACTAACCTACTATTTCTCCATTATTGTCTGTATATATACATACAACACATGTAATACTCCTTACGTTTTATTTTTCTAGTAATACATCAACATTACCAGAGATCTCTCTTCGTCATCTTCCTTCTCCCTTCGGTTATCACCTCTTCGACTAACGTCTCCGTGCGTATGTATCGTCTTCCTCTCTGTCGACTATCGTCTTCGTGCGACTATCTCCTCTCCGTACAGTCGAGCCCCGGCTAACCTACTTCGTAGCCTACCGTCCGGTATGCTTCGACTATCGTCTCACCTACTTCGTAGCCTGAGACTAACGTCTCATCTACCTTTCGGTATCCTTCTCCTATCGTCTCACCTACTTCGTAGCCTTCTTCCTCTTCTCTATCTCTGGCGCTGAGCTCACATCGTGACCTCCGTTCGTCTCCTCTCACATAGAGCACTTCTCGGATAGATACAGAAGAACTCTGAGTGATGAGGAGGTGAACTTCAGGCTCTTTTCTCAGACTGTACCAGATCACAAGAATCACTTCTTGGAAATGCAGCCCACTGAGGAGGAAATCAAGGATACCCTGATGTCAATACCCAATGGGAAAGCCCCTGGGCCTGATGGCTTCAGTGGGAAGTATGAAGGCTACGAAGTAGATGAGAAAGATTAAATCGTGATACTTCTCATTACAATCGTAGGTGTACATATACTATGGCTTATTACCATATATAATAATTACAAACTATGGTAAGAGAATAATATAATAATTACAATCAATGCATAGACATAAATTAGTAACGGACCATGATTTTCTCAATCATTTAGGGAGATGAATATCCGTTCATCAATACGCCCCCGCAAGCTTGTAGGATCCTCGATCGACAAGCTTGGAAGATAGTCGTTTAAAGGCTTCGGGACCCAATGGTTTTGTCATTATATCGGCTAGCTGGTCTTCGGATCGAACGTGTGTAACCTTGAGAAGGTCGGCTGCCACTCTTTCCCGAACAAAGTGAAAGTCTATAGCAACGTGCTTTGTCTTTGCGTGAAAGATTGGGTTGGCTGTAAGATAAGTGGCGCCAAGGTTGTCACAGTACAGTATTGTTTGTCGTAGGGATGTGTAATTCGTTCATGAGGGAACGGACCCACTCGAGTTCGGCTACTGTGTTAGCGATGCTTCGATATTCTGACTCCCGAGATACTGTGTTTTGTTTCTTGGAGTGCCATGATACTAGCGACCCGCCAATATGCACCGCGTAGCCACCATGACTCCGACGAATATCACCTGCCCAATCCGCGTCCGAGTATCCAGAGATATCAAAAGATGTCACTTTGTGAAGACATATCCCATGTTCGAGCGTACCCGAGATAAAACGTAAGACTCGTTTCATTGCCTTCCAATGAATGGATCGGAAAGGAACTGAGAGAGTTTGTTGACCGAATATGCTATGTCCGGGCGAGTCAGAGTGAGATACTGAAACGACCCGTCGATATTCGGCATGGGAAGAAATGGTATCGCCAGAGGGAGGCTCGAACCTCCATGGGTGTGATTGCGGGTTTCAGGTTCTCGAACCCACTCCCTCGTAATAAGTTAATCGCATAATTCCTTTGATTGAGGTGGACCCCCGTCGGAGAGTGTCTCACATGAATCCCCAAGAAATATCGTAGAGATCCCAGATTTCTGACGGCCCCGAGCTTTCTAATGAACCCATCGACTAGTGTCTCATCTGAACCCGTTACGATAATATCGTCAACGTACACGAGAATATATACTAACTTGTCGTGATCTTTGTAGACAAAGAGAGAGGGATCAGACAAGCTCCCAAGAAAACCCATGGACAGAAGGAACTCTTTCAGTCGATGAAACCACATACGGGGAGACTGTTTCAAGCCATACAAAGCCCGCTTCAATTTGCATACGTGAGACGGCCGGGTGTGATCTATGAAGCCTTGAGGTTGTGACATGTAGACATCCTCTTTAAGAAAACCATGCAAAAAGGCATTACTCACGTCAAGTTGGTGCATCTTCCAGTTTAAGGAGGTGGCGATAGTTAGGACTAGCCTGATTGACACTTGCTTCACTACGGGACTAAACGTGTCATCATAGTCAAGTCCTTTCCTCTGTCGCATCCCATTAGCCACAAGGCGTGCCTTGAACCGGTCAACTTTCCCTTCATGATCCTCCTTGACCTTGAACACCCATTTGCTATTTATGACGTTTTGTGACGTGGTTCTCGGCCCACGTATGATTTGCTTGTAGAGCATCAAATTCACACCGCATGGCCTTCTTCCAACGACGCCATGCAACCTTGAACGAAGAGGGGGGGACGAGGTGAAGTTGTAAGAAAGACTGAACCTCTGAAAAGCCTGGCTCTTCTTGTGGCGTCGAAGGTAATTGACTCGGTAGTTATCTTAAAACATCTAGGGAACCATATCAGCTTGCTGGTATGGGAAGGTGAGTGGACGCGTGAATCTACGGTACGGACAGAGCCGTGTGTAGATGTAGGGGATCTTGGGAAAAGGGAGGAATCTGTACTTCCGGGTGTAAACCACATCCTTATGAAAGCCGATTCACTAAACAATAATGTGATAGGTGATGTGAGAACGATCGTCGGTTAGAAACCGTAACCTTAATTACCAAGCAGATCTTGCATTCTACTCTACAGTTCTGGGCACGGTAAAACCCGGCTCTTCATGGGCGTAATTCAGGTTGATCACCTGGACTAACCACTCACTTTCAAAATAATAACTTTTACAGTTATATGAAATGCAACTTTTACAAAAGTTTCGTCTCCTCTACCTTCACTATTCGACTAACGTCTCAACTACGACTAACGTCTCACCTACTTCGTCCGGTTATCACCTCATGTACCTTACGGTACCCTCTAGAAAACGGGTTAGTAACTTTTACAGTAGAAACAAAGGGCTCTGCTCGCTTCGGTCAAGAATTGGCAATTACATCAAATGGATGTCAATAACGCCTTCTTGCAAGGAGGATTAGATGAAGAGATATATATGAAACCCCCTCAGGGCATGTTACAAAAGGATGACAAGAGAGTTTGTCGCCTCCATAAATCGATATATGGGTTAAAACAAGCGTCACGCAACTGGTTTGCTAAACTCAAAAACACACTTTTACAATGGTTCTCTGTTTTCTTTTCGACATAAGGGTGATGTCGTCTACCTCTTAGTTTATGTAGACGACATCATCATCTCGGGTAGTAACCCATCCATTAGAAACAAATTTAAAGAAACATTACATACCAAGTTCCACATAAAGAACTTAGGCAAACTACGTTTTTTCTTAGGCTTGGAGTTATCTTATCTACCAAATGGGATACATGTCAACCAACGAAAATATGCCATGGACCTCTTGAAGGATTATGGCCTTCTTGGTACAAAACCATCAACCATTCCGATGGAAAGGAATTTGCATTTCCGGGATGACAACTCCACACCTTTACCAGATCCCACAGCATATAGACGACAGGTTGGGAAACTTATATACCTCACAATAACAAGGGCAGACATAACCGCTGAAACTTTGGAAGACAATTTCACTATATTTCTGACCAAGAGCGGGACTCCTGCTGGTAGTACTCGTCCAGCCAGCGGTTGGGATAGTACTGGTGGGAGTAGTTACGATGATAACCCCTGGACCGGTCCGGGTAGCGGAAGCCCGCTTGACCAATTTTGGATTAACCCATTCATTGGGATGAAGGTGGAAAATATCTATTTCTCATTCACAAATCCATCCTTGTCTATGCTACTAACTCTCTGTTTGATCTTACTGACGCTTCGCCAGAGTTCGAAGCTCCTGGTATCGATCCGAAAAGGTATCTGATTGATAGAGTTCGAACGGAATAATTTCTGATGTCGTGTACAACCCGCACAAACAAGCCTGATCTGGTTCCCCCTCCATCCCTAGAGGAGCCGTATGAGGCGGAAGCTCCACGTACGGTTTTGAAGCCGAGCCTTTTCAGCAATGGGGCCTAGGGACCGATATGATGATTGGTTTAGGTAGGGCGGCCGGCCTACTATGGGCACCTGTGGGTCTCCGTGCGTGAGATTTGTTTTCTTCATTGGACTCACCCTTTTGGAAAAGGGAAAAATAGCATGTAACAAGAACGAGGCGAGGGGGGATTCCCCACTGCGAGAGGGACGCCTCGCGAGCCGGGCTTTTCGAGAGATGAGGCCTTTTGACGAAGCCAAGTCAATTTCGGGCAACCAAACCCTGTAACTGATGAGTGAAAGGGAAGCGGTCACACTCCCTCTGCCTTCTAAAGGTGCCTAGAGGACGGGCCAGACGCAGCAGAGCGACGACCCGGGAGCGGATTCCCCACCGGCAGGGAGACAGGAGACGGCCATCTCAAGGCACATTACGACCTACAGGCAAGACCGGCGAGACCCGGGAAGGCAACGCAACCTGATCGGGAGTCAGAGGATCCATAGTACCAGCAGCTTCCCGGACTTCATATTCATCATTTTGGAAAGCGGGGGTAAGGGATTCTTTTCTGCTACTCAAAATAAAAGCGGAGCAGATTTGACTCGGCACAACCAGAAGATACATCCAATACGAATGGGTAATGTCATTATTGTTACGCCGACCACCAGGCCGAGAGAATTGTGACTAATCCGTTCTCTTGTTTGTGCACTAAAGAATGAGGTGTTCCTATCACCTTCAGTGAGCCATAGCCATTGGACTCTACTCTTTTGTCTCCGTGCGACTATCTCCTCTCCGTACAGTCGAGCCTACCTACCCTAATTTTAATCAATAAATCCGTTTTCTCTTTTCTCCCACCTTCATTTCAGAAGAATCAAATATAGGTATCCCCCTATATAATTATTATTATCTGTTTATGAAAGGTAACTATCTCGGTTTCATAGATGTAATTCATATAGAATTTTCTAAAATTTATTACATAAGAAAGAAAACTTACTATCTTTGGGATTTGATGCTACACCGCTGCTCAATACCTTAGTGGATCAACTCTATTACATAAGTGGATTCCTAAC